TTTATAATAACTTTATAAAAATTAAATTAAATTTATAAAAAAAATATAAATTTAATTTAAATAATTAAAATAAGTATAATTTTATTGTAATTATTTAAAAATTATATTATATTTATGTATAAAAATATAATAATAATAACAATATTTATAAATTTAATTATTATTATCATTATTATTACATATATATATATATACATATATATGTATATGTATATATATATATATACCTATATTTATAGATATAATATATATATTCATATATATAAATTTAATTTACAATAAAATGTTTAATAGTAATATTAATATGAATATATATAAAAATATTAATATATAAATATATTTATATAAATTAATATAAAAATTTAGTAAATTTTAAATTATATTTAAAGATGATACATCGAATGATGTATTCTTTAAATATAATTTAAAATTTTAATTTAATAATTATACCAATAATTTATATATAAATATATATTAGTTATTTATAATTTATTTAAAAATATCTTATATATATATATATAATTATATATTAGCTACTAACTTCATGTAAACCTCTAATTTAAAATAGATCATGCTTATATTTATTAATAGTTATAAAAATACCTGAGTGATATTATCTATTAATGTATAGATTATGATATCTATAAACTTAGCTATTATATATAAATTTTAGGTTTTTTTTAAGAGATATTATTATATTTTAGTAAATATTATAATATCTATATATATAAATAATTTAATTACATATAATTTTATAATATTATAACATCTATATATATAATATATATATATATATATATACATTTAATTTACAATAAAATGTTTAATAGTAATATTCATATGAATATATATAAAAATATTAATATATAAATATATTTATATAAATTAATATAAAAATTTAGTAAATTTTAAATTATATTTAAAGATGATACATCGAATGATGTATTCTTTAAATATAATTTAAAATTTTAATTTAATAATTATACCAATAATTTATATATAAATATATATTAGTTATTTATAATTTATTTAAAAATATCTTATATATATATATATAATTATATATTAGCTACTAACTTCATGTAAACCTCTAATTTAAAATAGATCATGCTTATATTTATTAATAGTTATAAAAATACCTGAGTGATATTATCTATTAATGTATAGATTATGATATCTATAAACTTAGCTATTATATATAAATTTTAGGTTTTTTTTAAGAGATATTATTGTATTTTAGTAAATATTATAATATCTATATATATAAATAATTTAATTACATATAATTTTATAATATTATAACATCTATATATATAATATATATATATATATATATACATTTAATTTACAATAAAATGTTTAATAGTAATATTCATATGAATATATATAAAAATATTAATATATAAATATATTTATATAAATTAATATAAAAATTTAGTAAATTTTAAATTATATTTAAAGATGATACATCGAATGATGTATTCTTTAAATATAATTTAAAATTTTAATTTAATAATTATACCAATAATTTATATATAAATATATATTAGTTATTTATAATTTATTTAAAAATATCTTATATATATATATATAATTATATATTAGCTACTAACTTCATGTAAACCTCTAATTTAAAATAGATCATGCTTATATTTATTAATAGTTATAAAAATACCTGAGTGATATTATCTATTAATGTATAGATTATGATATCTATAAACTTAGCTATTATATATAAATTTTAGGTTTTTTTTAAGAGATATTATTGTATTTTAGTAAATATTATAATATCTATATATATAAATAATTTATAAAAAAAAATATAATAATGAATCAAATAAAATTAAATAAATAAAAAAAAAAAAAAAAAAAAAAATTAAATAAATAAAAAATAATTAAATTTTTAGTTTTTTATATTAATATTAGTTATTTATTTAATTTTTATTTTATTTTGTAAAATATTTATTTATTTATATAAATTTATTATAAATATAATTATATTAAAGGGGAAATATTTTATATTAAAAAATGGCATACGAGATTGAAATACTTATTTTAATTATTTATTAAATATATTATTTATTTATTTATAATTTATTATTTTTATAATTTTTTTAAATTTTTATTTAATTTAATTTAATTTTGTGTAATTAATTTGTAAAAATTTAATTTTTTTTTAATTTATGTTATAAAATTGTATGTACATAAATATATTTATGATTTATTTTTACTTAATTTTTGAAAATCAGTAATTTTTTTTTTTATTTATTTATTAATTTTAATGATTTAAAAATTTATTTTTTTTTTTTTAAAAAAAATTGTGCTTTTGAAAGTAAATTATTAAAATTTTATACCAATATTAGTTATTTATTTAATTTTTATTTTATTTTATAAAATATTTATTTATTTATATAAATTTATTATAAATATAATTATATTAAAGGGGAAATATTTTATATTAAAAAATGGCATACGAGATAGAAATACTTATTTTAATTATTTATTAAATATATTATTTATTTATAATCTATTATTTTTATAATTTTTTATTTAATTTTTATTTATTTTATTTAATTTTGTGTAATTAATTTGTAAAAATTTAATTATTTTTTAATTTATGTTATAAAATTGTATGTATATAAATATATTTATGATTTATTTTTACTTAATTTTTAAAAATTATAATTTTGAAATTAATTATACAAAATTAAATAATAATAATAAATATAAAATAGATAATGTATATATATATATATATATATATATATTATGGTAATAATTATATTTATTACTTATTTTAATTATTAATATTTATTTATATATAATTAATATTTTTTTTATTTATTTATTATAATAAATTTATAAAGTTTTATTTTGGCTTAAAAAATTTATTATTAATTTATATTATATGTAAATTTTTGTGTGATTATTTATTTATTTTAAAAATATTTATTTATTATATATTTGCAGTAATTAATATTATTAATTAAAGAAATTTAGAAATAGAAATATTAATTAATATTGACTTAATTTGTGCCAGCAGTTGCGGTTATACAAATAATGTAAATAAATTTTATTAATAAAAGTTAAATGATTTTATAAAAATAAAAAATATCTTATTAAGTGAAATTTTAATATATTTATATAATTTTTAATAAAAAATTAATTGAAACTAAAAAATTTTAATTAAAAACTAGGATTAGATACCCTATTATTTAAAATATAATTAAATTTATTTGAGTAGTATTAGTTATGTTCTTGAAACTTAAAAAATTTGGCGGTATTTTAGTCTATTCAGAGGAACTTGTTTTATAATCGATAATCCCCGATGTACCTTACTTAAAATTGTAATTCAATTTATATATCGTTGTTATTAGAATATTTTATAAGAATAATAATTTTCTATAATTTATATTAAAATTAATATCAAATCAAGGTGTAGTTTATTTTTAAGTATAAATGAGTTACAATAAAATTTATTTATATGGATTTAAATATGAAAAATTTAATAAAAGTGGATTTGATAGTAAAATTATAAAGATAAATAATTTGATTTTAGCTCTAAAATATGTACATATCGCCCGTCGCTCTTATTATTAAAATAAGATAAGTCGTAACATAGTAGATGTACTGGAAAGTGTATCTAGAATCAATTTAAAGCTTAATTAGAAAAGTATTTCATTTACATTGAAAAGATTTTTGTGCAAATCAATATAAATTGATTAATAATTATTTATTATTATTATTTATTATTTTAAAATTAATTATTAAAAATAATTATAAAATATTAATGTTTTAGTATAGTATATAAAAAAAATAATTTTAATAATAGTTTATTAGTATTGTAAAATAAAATTGAAATAAAATGAAAAATTTTTATTTAAAAAGAAAATTTAATTTATTGTATCTTGTGTATCAGAGTATATCAAATAAAAAATAATTAATATATATTTTTCTCGATTTTAAAAGATTTAATAAATTATAAAAGTTAATGTAATAAAATTATTTTAAATAATTTATTAGAAATGAAATGTTATTCGTTTTTAAAGGTATCTAGTTTTTTAAGAAATAAATTTAATTTAGTTTTTTAAAATTTATTTATTTATTTATTTAATTAAATAATTTTTAAAAAATAATATTTTATGGGATAAGCTATAAAATAAATTTTTATAAATAATAAATATTGTTTAAAATATTATATGTTTAGAAGTATCAATTTTTATTAAGTTTGTTATAAATTAATTTTTATATTAAATTATTTATTATATTTTAAATTTTTATTAAAATATTTATTTAAACATTAAAAATAAATTAATAATGATATGATTAGTATATTATTTTTGTATAATTAAATTTATATATGAAAAGTTTATGTAAAGAATTCGGCAAAAATATAATATTCGCCTGTTTAACAAAAACATGTCTTTTAGAAATTAATTTAAAGTCTAACCTGCCCACTGAATCTTTTAAATGGCCGCAGTATTTTAACTGTGCAAAGGTAGCATAATCATTAGTCTTTTAATTGAAGGCTGGAATGAATGGTTGGACGAAATATTAACTGTTTCATTTAAATTTATAATAAAATTTTATTTTTTAGTCAAAAAGCTAAAATAAATTTAAAAGACGAGAAGACCCTATAAATCTTTATATATAAATTATTTTAATTTTATAGATGTTTTTAATTATAATAAATTTATTTATTTTATTGGGGTGATAGTAAAATTTAATTAACTTTTAAAATTTAAATCATTAATATATGAATAATTGATCCATTTTTAATGATTATAAAATTAAGTTACTTTAGGGATAACAGCGTAATTTTTTTGGAGAGTTCATATTGATAAAAAAGATTGCGACCTCGATGTTGGATTAAGATATAATTTTAGGTGCAGCCGTTTAAATTTAAAGTCTGTTCGACTTTTAAAATCTTACATGATCTGAGTTCAAACCGGTGTAAGCCAGGTTGGTTTCTATCTTTAATAAAATTATATATTTTAGTACGAAAGGATTAAATATATAAATAATTTTATTTTATAAATAAGAATATAATTAATTTATTTATATAACTATTTTGGCAGATTAATGTAATAAATTTAGAATTTATAAATGTAATTTATATTACAAATAGTACTTGTTTTATATAGAAATTATTTTATTTTTAGTTATAAGTTTAATATTAATTATTTGTGTTTTAGTAAGAGTTGCTTTTTTAACTTTATTAGAACGAAAAGTTTTAGGTTATATTCAAATTCGTAAAGGACCAAATAAAGTTGGTTTAATAGGAATTCCTCAACCTTTTTGTGATGCAATTAAATTATTTACAAAAGAACAAACTTATCCTTTATTATCAAATTATATTTCTTATTATTTTTCACCTATTTTTTCATTATTCTTATCTTTATTATTATGGATATGTATACCTTTTTTTATTAAACTGTTTTCTTTTAATTTAGGATTATTATTTTTTATATGTTGTACAAGTTTAGGGGTTTATACAGTAATAATTGCTGGGTGGTCATCAAATTCTAATTATGCTTTATTAGGAGGATTACGTTCAGTAGCTCAAACAATTTCTTATGAAGTAAGTTTAGCTTTAATTTTATTATCTTTTGTATTTTTAATTAATAATTATAATATATTAAATTTTTATTATTATCAAACATTTATATGATTTATTTTTTTATTATACCCTTTAGCTATTGTTTGATTAATTATTTCATTAGCTGAAACTAACCGTACACCTTTTGATTTTGCTGAAGGAGAATCTGAATTAGTATCTGGATTTAATGTAGAATATAGAAGAGGAGGATTTGCTTTAATTTTTTTGTCTGAATATGCTAGTATTTTATTTATAAGAATATTATTTTCTTTAATTTTTTTAGGGGGAAATATTTTTAGTTTTGATTTTTATTTAAAGTTAATATTTATTTCTTTTGTTTTTATTTGAGTTCGTGGGACTTTACCTCGGTTTCGTTATGATAAATTAATATATTTAGCTTGAAAAAGATTTTTACCTTTTTCTTTAAATTATTTATTATTTTTTATTGGGTTAAAAATTTATTTTATTAATTTAATTTAGTTAATTAATTTTAGTAAAGTTAATAGAAAATTAAAGTTTCTATTTTATGTTTTCAAAACATATACTTATTCAAGTTCATTAACTAATATAATTAATTTAATAGATTATCTCATCATTTAGTAATTAAAGGATTAATTAGATAATATAAAAAATATAGAATAGTTAAAATTTGACTAATAACAACAAAAGGGTCTTCTACTGGGCGAGCTCCAGCTCAAGTTAATAATAAAACAATTGCTACTATAAATCAAAATAAAATTTTATTAATTGGATAAAATTTAATTCCTCGGAATTTTCTTAAATTATAAAAAGGTATAATTATTAAAATAGCAATTGATATTACTAAAGCAATTACTCCTCCAAGTTTATTAGGAATTGATCGTAAAATTGCATAAGCAAATAAAAAATATCATTCAGGTTGAATATGAATAGGAGTTACTAATGGGTTAGCTGGAATAAAATTATCAGGATCTCCTAATAAGTAAGGATTTCATAAAGTTAATATGACTAATAAAAAAATTATAACAATAAAACCGGTTAGGTCTTTATAAGAAAAATAAGGATGAAAAGGTACTTTGTCTAAATTTGAATTTAATCCTATAGGATTATTTGATCCAGTTTGATGTAAAAATAATAAATGAATTATTACTATAGCTAATACAATAAAAGGTAAAATAAAATGAAAAGTAAAAAATCGTGTTAAAGTTGCATTATCTACAGCAAATCCTCCTCAAATTCATTGAACAAGATCTGTCCCTAAATAAGGAATAGCAGATAATAAATTAGTAATAACAGTTGCTCCTCAAAAAGACATTTGTCCTCATGGAAGAACATACCCTATAAAAGCTGTAGCTATTATTAAAAATAAAATAATTGTTCCTGATAGTCATGTTGGAGTAAAAAGATAAGATCCATAATATATTCCTCGACCTACATGCAGGTAGATACAAATAAAAAAAAAAGAGGCTCCATTAGCATGTAGTGTCCGTAATAATCAACCATAATTTACATTTCGACAAATATGGTCAACTCTATTAAAAGCTATACTAATATCTGCTGTATAATGTATAGCTAAAAATAATCCTGTAAGAATTTGAATAATTAAACATAATCCTAATAATGACCCAAAGTTTCATCAAATAGAAATATTAATTGGAGAAGGAAGATCTACTAAAGCATTATTTGCAATTTTAAAAATTGGATGAGTAGTTCGTATAGATTTATTCATTAGTTAGTTATAGATCGTAGTGGACCATTAAATAATTTTGTAATTTTTACAGTTGCAATTAAAGTAATTAATAAATAATTAATTAATAAAATAGTAATTAAATTTGTGGGATAATTATATAATTTATTTAATCTTAAAGAATTTTCTTTAATATAAGAATTAATATTGATAATAGAAATTATTTCATTATTTATTGAATTAAATATTAAAATTATTTTGTCTATAAAAAAAATAATAAAAATTAAAATAAATAAATTAAATAGTATTAATACAGATATTTTTATTGAAAATGAAAATATTTCATTTGAAGCTAAAGATGTAACATAAATAAATAACACTAGTATACCCCCAATAAAAATTAAAAATAAAATATAAGAAAATCAAAATCTTTTTGTTATTAAACCAGAAATACAACAAATTATTACTGTTTGAATTAAAAGTATTATTCCTATACTAAGAGGATGATTTATTTGTATAAATATAAAGCTAAATATTAATGTTAATCTATAAAGTATAAGTTGTATAATATCAAGAAATAGTTTAATTAAAATATTAATTTTGGAGATTAATGATAAAGGCTTATCTTTTTTCTTGAAGTTTAAAAAGAAATAGTTCTTATTTTTGATTTACAAGACCAATGTTTTTGTTAAACTATTAAAACTAATGATAATATTATTTAATTGGGGGTTACCTTTTTTTTTAATAATAATAGGAATTTTAATTTTTATTTCTAATCGAAAACATTTATTATCAATACTTTTAAGTTTGGAATATATTGTTTTATCTTTATTTTATTTGTTATTTATTTATTTAAATATATTAAATTATGAAAATTATTTTAGTATAGTATTTATAACTTTTAGAGTTTGTGAAGGAGTATTAGGATTATCAATTTTAGTATCTATAATTCGTACTTATGGAAATGATTATTTTCAATCTTTTAATATTTTACAATGTTAAAAATTTTATTTATATTATTATTATTAGTTCCATTTTGTTTTATAAAAAATATATTTTGAATGGTTCAAAATATATTATTTATAATTATATTTATTTTAATTATTTATAATTATTATTTGAATTATTGAGGGAATATTTCTTATTTTTTAGGAATAGATTTACTTTCTTATGGAATAGTTTTGTTAAGTTTTTGAATTTGTTCTTTAATATTAATAGCAAGAGATTCTATTAATAAGTTAAATAATTATAAAAATTTATTTTTATTAAATATTTTATTATTATTATTATTATTATTTTTAACTTTTAGAAGAATAAATTTGTTTATATTTTATTTATTTTTTGAAGGAAGATTAATTCCTACTTTATTTTTAATTTTAGGTTGAGGGTATCAACCTGAACGGTTACAAGCAGGTATATATTTATTATTTTATACTTTATTAGTTTCTTTACCAATATTAGTTGCCATTTTTTATTTATATAATAATTTAAATACTATAACATTTTATATATTAAATAATTTTAATTTTAATTATTTTGTATTATACTTATCTTTAATTATATCTTTTTTAGTAAAAATGCCGATGTTTTTAGTTCATTTATGATTACCTAAGGCTCATGTTGAAGCTCCTGTTTCTGGATCTATAATTTTAGCTGGAATTATATTAAAGTTAGGAGGATATGGGTTATTACGAGTATTTTTTTTTTTACAACTTATAGGAATTAAATATAATTATTGATTTATTAGAATTAGTTTAGTTGGGGGAGTTTTAGTAAGTTTAATTTGTATACGTCAAACTGATTTAAAATCATTAATTGCTTATTCATCTGTTGCTCATATAGGAATTGTTTTAAGAGGATTAATAACTATAACTTATTGAGGAATTTGTGGGTCTTATACTTTAATAATTGCTCATGGATTATGTTCTTCAGGGTTATTTAGTTTAGCAAATATTACTTATGAACGATTAGGTAGACGAAGTTTATTAATTAATAAGGGATTATTAAATTTTATACCTTCAATAACTTTATGATGATTTTTATTATGTTCTGCTAATATAGCAGCTCCTCCAACTTTAAATTTATTAGGAGAAATTTCTTTATTAAATAGTATTGTGAGTTGATCTTGATTAACTATAATTATATTAATTTTTTTATCTTTTTTTAGTGCTGCTTATACATTATATTTATATGCTTATAGACAACATGGAAAGTTATATTCTGGGATTTATTCTTTTAGAATAGGGTTTAATCGTGAATATTTATTATTATTTTTACATTGATTTCCTTTAAATTTATTAATATTTAAATCTGAAATATGTTTATTATGATTATAAAAATTTAAATAGTTTAAAAAAAATATTGATTTGTGGTGTCGAAGATATGAATTTATTCATTTTAAATTATGAAGTATTTATCAATTTGTTTAATTAATTTTTTTATTTTATTTTTTACTAGAATTGTTTTATTTATTTATTCTTTATTTTTTATTATAAATGAGTATACTTTATTTTTAGAATGAGAAGTGGTTTCTTTAAATTCAACAAGAATTGTAATAACTTTTTTATTTGATTGAATAAGTTTAATATTTATATCTTTTGTTTTATTAATTTCTTCTATAGTAATTTATTATAGAAAGGAATATATGAGCGGGGATGAAAATATTAATCGTTTTATTATATTAGTTTTATTATTTGTTAGATCAATAATATTATTAATTATTAGCCCAAATTTAATTAGAATTTTATTAGGATGAGATGGATTAGGATTAGTTTCTTATTGTTTAGTAATTTATTTTAATAATGTTAAATCTTATAATGCTGGGATATTAACTGCTTTATTGAATCGAATTGGAGATGTAGCTTTATTAATAGCTATTGCTTGAATATTAAATTATGGGAGTTGAAATTATGTTTATTATTTAGAATTTATAAATAAAGATAAAGAAATAATTTTAATTGGGGTATTAGTAATTTTAGCAGCTATAACTAAAAGAGCTCAAATTCCTTTTTCATCATGATTACCTGCAGCTATAGCTGCTCCTACACCTGTTTCAGCCTTAGTTCATTCTTCTACATTAGTTACAGCAGGAATTTATTTATTAATTCGATTTAATATTTTAGTTCATAATTCTATTATAGGACAATTATTATTGTTATTATCTGGTTTAACAATATTTATATCTGGATTAGGGGCAAATTTTGAATTTGATTTAAAAAAAATTATTGCTCTATCTACTTTAAGACAATTAGGATTAATAATAATAATTTTATCTATAGGTTATTATAAATTAGCTTTTTTTCATTTATTAACACATGCTTTATTTAAAGCTTTATTATTTATGTGTGCTGGGGCTATTATTCATAATATAAATAATTCTCAAGATTTACGTTTAATAGGAGGTTTAAGTATATATATACCTTTAACTTCTTCTTGTTTTAATGTAGCTAATTTAGCTTTGTGTGGTATACCTTTTTTAGCAGGATTTTATTCTAAGGATTTAATTTTAGAAGTTGTTTCTATAAGTATAATAAATTTATTTATTTATTTTTTATTTTTTTTTTCAACAGGGTTAACTGTTTGTTATTCTTTACGATTAGTTTATTATTCAATAACTGGAGATTTAAATTGTAGATCTTTAAATGTTTTAAATGATGAGAGTTGAGTTATATTAAAAGGAATACTTACATTAATAACAATAAGAATTATTGGAGGTAGAATATTAAGATGAATTATTTTTATAACTCCTCCTACTATTATTTTACCTTATTATTTAAAATTCATGACTTTATTTGTCTGTATTATTGGGGGGTTATTAGGGTATTTATTATCTAAAATTTCATTATTTTTTTCTAATAAGTCCTTAAATAATTATTTTATTAGAATATTTGTTGGGTCAATATGATTTATACCTTATATTTCTACTTATGGGATTATTAACTATTCTTTAAAGCTTGGGATATCTGTAGTAAAAAATTTTGATCAAGGATGATCAGAATTTGTGGGGAGACAAAATCTATATAAACAATTAGTTACTTATTCTCAGTTTAATTATATGTTACAAAATAATAATTTAAAAGTTTATTTAATAATTTTTGTATTGTGAATTATTGTTTTAACAATATTTTTAATTTTTTTATATTTAAATAGCTTATATAATTAGAGTATAACATTGAAGATGTTAGGGAGATTTGTTAATCTTTAAATAATTTAAATAATTAAATTAAGTAATTTATAAAAATAAATATTTTATTTTTACAATGAAAATGTAATGTTTTTATTAAACTATATAAATATAAGAAATATAAATGGAGTTTAACCATTAAAATAAAAAGTTAGCAGCTTTTATTTGATCTACATATTTCCTTAATTGGAATTTATTATTCAATATTATCATTAACAGTGATATACCTCTTTTTGGTTTCAATTAAAGAATAAGGGTAAAAATTACCTAATATTAGGTCGAAACTAATTGCAATTTATCGCTTCATATTCAAGGTAAATTGAATATTTCAATTATTTTTGAATGCAAATCAAATGTTATAATTTAACTATAACCCTAATTAGATCAATTTAGTATTCCTTGATTTCATTCATGATATAAGCCTAATAATAAAATTAAAATAAAGATAATTGATGTTAAAGTTCAAACTATTAAGTTTGAATAATTTAAAATTAAAATTATGGGTAAAATTAATGCAATTTCAACGTCAAAAATTAAAAAAATAATAGTAATTAAAAAAAATTTTAAAGAAAAAGGTAAACGAGAAGAAGATATAGGATCAAACCCACATTCAAAAGGAGATCTTTTTTCTCGGTCTCTATATCTTTTTTTAGATAAAATAGTTGCTAGTAATATAACAATAATTACTAAAGTAGCGATGACTAAAGATATAAGAATAATTGAAAAAATTATTTATACTATTATAATAATAGCCTTTATGATTGGAAGTCATATGTACTTGTATACTATATAAATAAATATTATTTATCCTCCTCATCAGTAAATTGAGACATATAAAAATAATCAAACAATATCAACAAAATGTCAATATCATGCTGCTGCTTCAAAACCGAAATGATGACTCTTAGAAAAATGGTGATTTAAGTGTCGAATTAAACAAATTAATAAAAATGTAGTTCCAATTAAAACGTGGAGGCCATGAAATCCTGTTGCTATAAAAAAAGTAGATCCATAAACAGCTTCTGCAATTGTAAAGGGAGCTTCAATGTATTCATATGCTTGTAATATTGTGAAGTAAATTCCCAATAAAACTGTAAAAAATAATCCTTGAGTTGTTTGAGTATGATTATTTTCTATTAAACTATGATGAGCTCATGTAACAGTAATCCCTGAAGCTAATAGAATAGTTGTATTTAATAATGGAATTTGAAAAGGATTGAATGGCACAATTCTTATGGGAGGTCAAACAGCTCCTAATTCGATAGCTGGTGATAGACTTCTATGAAAAAAAGCTCAAAAAAAAGAAGAAAAAAATAATACTTCTGATAAAATAAATAAAATTATTCCTCATCGTAAACCTGTTGTTACTATATAAGTATGTAACCCTTGAAAGGTTCCTTCCCGTGAAACATCTCGTCATCATTGATAAACAGTTAAAATGGTAATTATTGTTCCTAATGTAATTAAAATTATTCTATATTGATGGAATCATTTTACTAATCCAGAAACTAATGTTATAGTACCAATAGCCCCTGTTAATGGTCATGGTCTATAATCAACTAAATGGAAAGGGTGATTTGAATGTGTTGACATTTTAAATTACTTCTCTAGAATATAAAGTTCTTAATACAGCAAAAACATAAGATTGAATAATTGCAACTGCTGACTCTAAAGTTAATAGAGCAATTTGAACAATTAATAAAATTAAGACAAGAAAAGAAGATAAAGAAGGGCCAGTATTTCCTAATAAAGTTATTAATAAATGTCCTGCAATTATATTAGCAGTTAATCGAACTGCTAAAGTACCTGGTCGAATAATATTACTAATAGTTTCAATACATACTATAAAAGGTATTAAAATAGCAGGAGTTCCTTGAGGAACTAAGTGTGTAAATATGTGTTGGGTATGATTAAGTCAGCCATATACTATAAAAGCTAGTCATAAGGGTAAAGCTAAAGTTAAGGTTAAAACTAAATGACTTGAACTTGTAAAAATGTAAGGGAATAATCCTAAAAAATTATTAAATAAAATTAATCTAAATAGAGAAATAAAAATAAGAGTAGTTCCTTTTTGATTAGGGTTTGCTAATAAAGTTTTAAATTCTTTGTGTAAAGTTATTAAAATATTATTTCAAATGATATGATATCGAGAAGGTATAAATCAATATATAGAGGGAATTATTAATAATCCGATAAATGTTCTTAATCAATTTAATGATAAACTAAAAATACTAGAAGAAGGGTCAAAAACAGAAAATAAATTAGTTATCATTTTCAATTTATAGAATTTGTTAAAATTTTATTTAAATTTTTATTTTTAGATGTTGTAGGTGAATAAATAAAATAATTTATTATATTAAATAATATAAAAATAAAAGAAAATAATAAAAATAAGCTTAATCATCTAATTGGAGCTATTTGTGGAATCAAAAAATATTATAAGGGATAATAATTTTAGTTTGACATACTAATGTTATATTTTAACTAATTTTTTTTTTATTATTTATTTATAAAAATTTTAACAATTTAATTATTTTTTATTTATTTATTAATTTAATTATTTTTTAATTTAATTTAATTTAATTTAATTTTTTTTTTTTTTTTTTTTTTTTTTTTTCATTAAAAGTAATTGCTAGATTACTATAACATGGTTTAAGAGACCAGTACTTGCTTTCAGTCATTTAATGTTTAATTTATATTAGAAATTCATTTAATAAAATAATTTGTTGGTACACTTTCAATTACAATTGGTATAAAACTATGATTTGCTCCACAAATTTCTGAACATTGGCCAAAAAATAAACCTGAACGATTAATAAAAAAATTAGTTTGATTTAATCGACCTGGAGTTGCATCAACTTTTACCCCTAAAGCAGGAATTGTTCATGAATGAATTACATCTGCAGCAGTAATTAAAATTCGAATTTGATGATTTATAGGAAGAACAATGCGATTATCTACATCTAATAATCGAAAGCTATTTATTTCTAGTTCATTAGAAGGGATTATATACGAGTCAAATTCAATATTAAGAAAATCTGAATATTCATAACTTCAATATCATTGATGACCAATTGCTTTTAAGGTAATAAAAGGTTCATTAATTTCATCTAATAGATAAAGTAATCGTAAAGAAGGAAATGCAATAAAAATTAAAATAAAAGTTGGTAAAATTGTTCAAATTAATTCAATTGTTTGACCATGTAATAAAAATCGATTTGTGTATTTATTAAAAAATAATATATATATTATATATATTACTATTACTGTAATTATAATTAAAATTAATATTGAGTGATCATGAAAAAAAGTTAATTGTTCTATTAAAGGTGAAGCTCTGTCTTGTAAATTTAAATTTGCTCATGTTGCCATTTTTCTAATAAAAGTAAAATACTTTATATATAGAGCTTAAATCTATTGCACTAATCTGCCATATTAGAAGTTAGATAATAAAGGTAGTTCTGAATAGCTATGTTCTGCTGGGGGAATATTTTGATATCATTCAATTGAAGAATTTAATTGTATTGGGTATACAACTTGTCGTTGTTTAATTATACTTTTTCAAACAATAATTACAAATATAATAATACCTGTTAATGAAATTGTAGATCCAATAGTTGAAATTACATTTCATGTTGTATAGGCATCTGGATAATCAGAATACCGTCGAGGTATTCCGGCTAAACCTAAAAAATGTTGAGGAAAAAAAGTTAAATTTACTCCAATAAATATAATAGTAAATTGACTTTTAAGTCATTTATTATTTAATGTTAATCCTGTAAATAAAGGGTATCAATGAACAAATCCTGCTATAATTGCAAATACTGCTCCTATAGATAATACATAGTGAAAATGAGCAACTACATAGTATGTGTCATGTAAAATAATATCAAGAGAAGAATTAGCTAATACTACTCCTGTTAATCCTCCTACTGTAAATAAGAAAACAAATCCTAGAGCTCATAATAAAGCTGGTGAATAATTTATTTGTATACCGTGTAGTGTTGCTAATCAACTAAAAATTTTAATTCCTGTAGGAATTGCAATAATTATTGTAGCTGATGTAAAGTATGCTCGTGTATCAACATCTATTCCAATAGTGAATATATGGTGTGCTCATACAATAAATCCTAACAATCCAATTGCTAGTATAGCATAAATTATACCTAGAGAACCAAAAGTTTCTTTTTTTCCACATTCTTGACTAATAATATGAGAAATTATTCCAAATCCAGGTAAAATTAAAATATAAACTTCGGGGTGTCCAAAAAATCAAAATAAATGTTGATATAAAATAGGATCTCCACCTCCTGCAGGGTCAAAAAATGAAGTATTTAAATTTCGATCTGTTAAAAGTATTGTAATGGCTCCTGCTAAAACTGGTAGAGATAATAAAAGAAGTAAAGCAGTAATTACTACTGATCATACAAATAATGGTATTCGATCATAAGAAATTCCTGTAGAACGTATATTAATTACTGTTGTAATAAAATTTACTGCTCCTAAAATTGAAGATATTCCTGCTAAATGAAGAGAAAAAATAGCTAAATCAACTGAAGCCCCTCTATGGGCAATGTTAGCAGATAGAGGAGGGTAAACAGTTCAACCTGTACCAGCCCCATTTTCGACTATACTGCTTACGAGTAATAACGTTAGAGAAGGGGGTAAAAGTCAAAATCTTATATTATTTATTCGAGGAAAGGCTATATCAGGAGCTCCTAATATTAAAGGAACTAATCAATTTCCAAATCCACCAATTATAATTGGTATAACTATAAAAAAAATTATTACAAAAGCATGAGCAGTTACAATTACATTGTAAATTTGATCATCTCCAATTAAAGCTCCGGGATGTCCTAGTTCAGCACGAATTAAAATTCTTAATGAAGTACCTACTATTCCAGCTCATGTTCCAAATAAGAAGTATAAAGTTCCAATATCCTTATGATTAGTAGAAAATAGTCATTGTTGCGATTAAATGGCTGAAGTTTAAGCAATAGACTGTAAATCTATGAATAAGAATTGTTCTTTTTAATTAATAACTAATAATAAATTTAGGTTTTATAGTCAATAATGATATTAGATTGCAATTCTAAAGGAATAATTAAATTATTAAAACTTAAAAGATTATTCTTATATTTATAACTTTGAAGGTTATTAGTTTATTTAACTTAAAGCTTTAAATTAAATAATAAATAAATCTAATAATGAATAACCCAAAAGAAGAAATAAAAGATAAAAATAGATATGAATTTATTAAAAGATTATTTCAATAAATTTTAAAATTTCAATTATTTTCAAAATAATTTAATATAAAAGCGGTATAACATAATCGTAAATAAAAATATAATGTAATTAAAGATATAAGAATTATAATTGTTATTATGAATAATTGATTATTAAAAGTTAAATATTGAATTGTCAGTCATTTAGGAATGAATCCTAAAAAAGGAGGTAATCCTCCTAAAGATAATAAATTTAAAAATAAAGAAAATTTTAAGGATTTATTAAAAAAGAATAAAGAAAATAATTGATTAATATGAAATAATTTAAATATATTAAATAAAAAAATTAAATTAAAAGATAAAAATCTATAAAATAAAAAATAATTAATTCATAGAGATTCATTAGAGTATATACTTATTAATATTCATCCTAAATGATTAATAGAAGAAAAAGTTATTAATTTACGTAAAGAAGTTTGATTTAATCCTCCTAATGCTCCAATAATAACTGATAATAAAATTGATCAAAATATTAAAAATTTAATTATTAAATAAGAAATTAATATTAAAGGGGCAATTTTTTGTCATGTTATTAGAATTAATGAATTTATTCAATTTAACCCTTCTATAACATTTGGAAATCAAAAATGAAAAGGAGCTGCTCCTCTTTTTATTAATAAAGAAGATAAAATTATTATATTAATATAATTATTAATAAAAATTTGATTTATAAAATTATTTTGATATATAAATAAAATTGTTGAAAATAATAAAATAGAAGAAGCTAGAGCTTGAGTTAAGAAGTATTTAAGGGAGGCTTCATTTGATATTATATTATTATCTTTTATTAGGGGGATAAAAGATAATAAATTAATTTCAAGACCTATTCAAGCTCTTAATCAAGAATTTGCTGAAATAGTAATTATTGTTCTTATTATTAAAATAAAAATAAATAAAATTTTAGACGAATTATTAAAAATTAAAAAGAAAAGGATTAGAACCTTTATAAATAGGATATGAGCCTAGTAGCTTAATTAGCTTATCTTTTTTAAATATAAATATATTTTAGTGTATGATGCACAATAGTTTTTGATTCTATTAGAAATAGTTTAATTCTATTAAATATAATTTTAATGAATGTAATATTAATTACATAATTTACCCTATCAAGGTAATCCTTTTTATCAGGCAATTCATT